CGTGAGGATCCCACCAGAGCGACTTCTACTTCTAATAGGCCGTTAACTAGATCAGAATCATCCTCAGCGAATTTATAAGAAGCGGCGAGCCCATTTGCATTTGGATCATCGGGTCCGAGTGGAGACCAAATATCTTGAGCGACCGATCCGGCAGAACAACTCAAAAGATAAAGAAGTATCGTTAATCTCTTCATGCTCATTCCAAGTTCGAAGTACCATTTGGACAAATAAGAATCCCCTACCGCACTGAAGTTTGTCTTTAGAAAGATAGATATAGGATCTATGGGGCAATTACTTAGGCAATTACTTAGAAGTACATTTTGTGCAACAGCCCTTCCTATCTGATAGAAAATGATCCCATGATCCCTAACCGATCTTACCCGGTATCGAAACTCCCAAAATTGTCTATGAAGAGCTGATCTAATTGTATTAGTGTCTATAATTGATTTCTTCTGTGCAAGACTAATTGATATGGCCTCATTGGTAAGTGCTACAAGATCTCGTGCACAGGGATCCATGGTTATGGACCCGAATCCGTTAGTATGGAACATTTTCTTTTCCAAGTGAAATCCCCTACTATATGAAAGAATGAAAAAGTGCTTTCGCCGTTGTGGAATAAGAGGCCTTCGCATCTTAATGCATGTATTGAATTTATTCGGAGCTATTAGACCGGGATCCACTTTTTTGGGAATATGAGTCGAAGCAATAACAAGAAAATTTCTAGTGGAACCTCTTTCACAATCTCTGTAGAGATAGTTCTCTAATAGACCGAGGGATAAGTAATTCGACTCATTCACAGACAGATCATGAATGTTTGGAATCCATATTATGCAATGGGACATTGCTTTTGCGAATTCTAATCGAACTAATTCTAATTGAAAGGTGGTATTAAATGGGACCGTTTCTATTTCCGGCGCCGTATATACAGCTCGCGCTTCCATCATAGTTATCCACAGCTCCATATCAAAACCAAAGTCAGCATCGATATCGCCAATATCATCAAAATCGTCATCATCCGTAGTGTTGCTATCGTCCTCAATCTCATCCAAATCATCCTCTTCAATAAAAAACCGTTTAGGCTCGTCATTCCGAAACTCGTCCGTAAATAACATAATGAAAGGAAAATAGGAGTTTGTCGCTAGGTATTTGACCAAATAGGATCGTCCAAGTCCTTTAGAACCTATCACTAAAATATTCCTAGAAAGGGATAGGGCTGAGCGGAGCGAAAAGGGTCTTGGTCTTGCATGAGATGGGAAATGAGAACTATTAGTCCTACACAAGGTTTGTGAATAAGTGATTGTCTGATAATGAGCAAGGAAGATCCGTCTTTCTGCTAAACAGGATCTATTGAACTCATAATTCATTAGATACTTTTTATGAATGTCAACTAAGTATCGTAAGTAAATTGATCCCGGTTGTTCAATCATTTGATAACCAGAGTCATTTTTTGATAAATGATCACTATGAGTATGAGTCAGACTCAATAGAATTTGATCAATCCCTTTTTTTGTCGTTAAGGTGGAGAAATGAACCATGAATTGTTTTTCTTCCTCATCAGCATCAATCCAATTACTGTTCTCAAACAACCAGGATTCTGTTTTATCATCAATCCAATCAACGTTCATGAGTGACCAAGATTCTATTTTATCAGAAAAAAAATCACCGTTCGCGTTTTTTATTTTTATTATCAATGAATAGATCTCTTTACTTGTACGACTTAGATGTTTCGTATTTCTCGAAAAAGTGATTCGATTGATGGGATTTGGTAGAATACTGAATTGTTCCAGAGCAACTAAAAAGAGATTCTTTAACCAGAAAGAATTCAGTTGAGATGTAGGATACCCATCCAGAAGTTTTTGCAACTCAATCGCGTATGATGGAATCATCAAAGATTTGATCTTTTCTAACTCTGTCTGTAACTTACTAGAGGCTCGGGAAACAAAGAGAAGATGTGTACAAACGAGATATCCAGCAACAAGAAGAAGGAAAAGGATTGAATAGAGGAACTCCTGAGCATTTGGTGATCTCAGATGTGTCCATATCAATGGAACGGGCGACTCATGATTTCGATGAATCATTTCTTCGGACAGAAGAAGATTCTGTAAACACTTCCTCGAAATCTGACTTATCCGATTCTTCCACAATGGAAAAATCGACCACCATTTTTTCCGCCTAATACCATGAAAAGTGGATACAAATTTTTGACGGATACTTAGTATGAGTATTATCGGCAATCGGTCTGAAAAAGTATCTAAAAGGGTGAAATTTAGATATTTGCACCCTGTCGAGGTAAAGAACCATGGCATATATGTTTGGAACAGATTCCATTTTGAGAGATTTGAAAAAGCACTATCTAGTTGAAAGGTTCTATACATCCGCCCTTTCTCAACGCATTTCTTTCGACAAAGACTCCGTCTTTTCTTCTTTCCTGATGGTAAATCTTTCTCAGAACATGGAGTGTGAATCAAACCCATGTTTGAATTGAAACTGAGATACTGAT